TAGGAAAGTAAGATAAGATAAACATAAACAAGACTAAAAAAAGATTCATCGGAATAGCAGAATACAAAATTAAGAAATGAAAAAAAAAAGAAAGGGGAGCCTAATCTCACCTCCTTCTGTACTATAAAAAAAAGATATATTAAATTTGTACCATTTTCTAAAAAGAAAAAGAAGCGCTTCTCTTCTAGATTATAGACTTATCCACTTAGATGAATAAATCATACTATACTCTATTTATATTATGAACGAATATGTATTTATTGTATCCCAATACATCTCGAGGTATTTGTATCAATACCTATTTGGTAGATCTTTTTTTTCTCTGCCAGGAACCAGATTTGAACTGGTGACACGAGGATTTTCAGTCCTCTGCTCTACCAACTGAGCTATCCTGACCTTACCTTTTCTTGTGCATCATCCTAGTAGAGGATTTGTATCTATGTCAATTAAAGGGATTAAAAAATCAATTAAACTATTTAAAATTTCAAATTTAAAAAGGGGGGAGGTAGTCCTACGCATTGTATATGGCTTACTTAAGAATACTTAAAAATAGAGTTAATAACCGGGATTCCTTCCCGATACTCGAATAAAAAAGAAATATATTCTAGGATAAGATCCATTGAGTTCTTTTCGCACTCCTTTGGGAAAGGATAGAATGAGAAAGCTAATGAATCTTAAATTGATAAAAAAGAAAAAAGAGGATAAATACTATATATAGTTAGCGAATAAAAATATAGTTAGCGAATAAAAGAGGGTTTGGGGATAGAGGGACTTGAACCCTCACGACTTATAAAGTCGACGGATTTTCCTTTTACTAGAAATTTCATTGTTGTCAGTATTGACATGTAGAATGGGACTCTCTCTTTGTCCTCGTCCAATTAATCCACTTTATTAGATGTATAAAGCCCTTCCTTCAAATTTAGAAGGAGTTCCACTAACAACACAACGTAATTAACTCGATTCGTTAGAACAGCTTCCATTGAGTCTCTGCACCTATCCTTTTCCTTTGTATTCTAGTTCGAGAACCTCCTGGTTTTCTCAAAACACGGATTTGGCTCAGGATTGCCCTTTTTTAATTCCAGGGTTTCTCTGAATTTGGAAGTTACCACTTAGCAGGTTTCCATACCAAGGCTCAATACAATCAAGTCCGTAGCGTCTACCGATTTCGCCATATCCCCATTTTCCTCTTCTTTGAAACAAGGATTACTTGTGTAATTTCATCCATCTCTTAGTTTTTTTTTTTGAATCTATTGAATTCATCACTCCACGTAGTCTAGCAGTTCGACTCTATTTGAGAGACCCCACTTGCTTATTGCAATTCAGAATTGAATTGATTGTATCGTTGAGGTATTTCCAATTCAATCCGAATCCATATATCCCAAAGTTTTTCTCTCCCCCCCCTACTGTATTACTTTTTTAGAGTATTTTAAATCATACTATAACGCTTGATATTTATTCTTTTTTTTTCTAATCAGAATTAGCTATTTTATTTGCTATGACTCTATGTTCCCCTTAGTGAAATAGGAATTCTCAAATTATTAACAAATAAAAAAATATCTCAAAAAAAAAGTCGATAATGATCGAATTAAAATGCCAATAAAGTCGTATTTTCTCTTTATTATATCTTTCATATATATTATTCTTTTCTATGTATTAGATTATTCGTCGGAGCCATATCAAATTGAAAATATCTGAAATCCAATTCTATTCTATAATAGAAAAATGGATTTGCGAATTAGAGAAATAATAAAGAAAATTCAATAAATTTTTTAATTTTATTTAAAGATAAAAGATATCTTCTAGTTAAGCATAGCAAGGTAACTTTATCTTTAAGAAGTTTTAGTTTTTTTTATAAGATTAAGTAGAACTTAAAATTTAGAATCTAGTTAATAACTAAGATTAATAACTAAGATCTGAGATTTTACGGATTTCCTATACTATACCTATTTCTATTTGTTACACTATTTCTGCTATGTAAGCCCACTTAGCTCAGAGGTTAGAGCATCGCATTTGTAATGCGAGGGTCATCGGTTCAAATCCGATAGTCGGCTTTTTTTCTCTATCGATGTTCTAGGAACAAAAATCTCTTTTTTTTCCGAATTAAATGGAGAATCCAGGATCTTTTATGTTTTCTACCTTACAATTTTGCTAGATACAAAACAAGAAAATAAATAATATATATACAAAAAAGAAAGATTTTGATGAAATTCGATTTTTTGTGGTACTTTAGTTGATTTTACTCTGTTTATCCTGTAGTTTAATTCAGTTTTAATTTCCATGTATTCTGTAATGTAAATACAATGAAATTAATTGTGTAAAATGAAATTTCAATAAAATAAAAAAGGAGTCTTCATGTCCCGTTATCGAGGACCTCGTTTAAAAAAAATACGCCGTCTGGGAGCTTTACCAGGACTCACTAAAAAAACACCTAAATCCGGAAGTAATCTGAAAAAAAAATTCCATTCTGGTAAAAAGGAGCAATATCGTATTCGTCTTCAAGAAAAACAGAAATTGCGTTTTCATTACGGTCTGACAGAACGACAATTACTTAGATATGTACATATCGCTGGAAAAGCAAAAAGGTCAACAGGCCAGGTTTTACTACAATTACTTGAAATGCGTTTGGATAATATCCTTTTTCGATTGGGTATGGCCTCAACCATTCCTGGGGCCCGCCAATTAGTAAACCATAGACATATTTTAGTTAATGGTCGTATAGTCAATATACCGAGTTTTCGTTGCAAACCCCAAGATATTATTACTACGAAAGATAACCAAAGATCAAAAGGTCTGGTTCAAAATTATATTGCTTCATCTGACCCAGGGAAATTGCCAAAGCATTTGACGATTGACACATTAGAATATAAAGGACTAGTAAATAAAATTCTAGATAGGAAGTGGGTTGGTCTCAAAATAAATGAGTTGTTAGTTGTAGAATATTACTCTCGTCAGACTTGAACTTAATGCAAAAAAGAAAGGTTCATAGAATTTTCTTCCCCTTACCCTTCCCTTCCCCCGAACTAACTCGACCTACGACCACTAATTCGTAAGACCGCTAATTCGTATTTTCCCACTAAACTAGCAAAAATGGATTAACCCTAGGATCTTTTTTTTCTATATGTATATTTGACATCCGACAGTAATTTGCGATAGAAAATTTCTATTAAATAAGATATTATTGCTGGAATAAATTGTTATTTGATTTGCTACATTGTGCTCGTTAACGTTGATAAATTAAGAAAAACGGAAAGAGAGGGATTCGAACCCTCGGTAAACAAAAGTCTACATAGCAGTTCCAATGCTACGCCTTCAACCGCTCGGCCATCTCTCCTACAATAATATTATTATGGAAAATAAACTGAGTTAATAGCGAGTTTTCTTATTCCTGCAGTACAGGTATAACCGCAACCGCTCGGGGCTTCCATAGTTCTATTGGAAAAATTACTTTTGCTGTAAGTGGAAGGATACTAGGTTTTTTTACCAAGAATCGCGCTCCCTATAAAAGTTTTAGTTTGGGTTTTCCCGCAACCAAAGAAAAAGAGAATGGAAGAATTCTTCTTTTCTTCTTATTGCATAATAAAATAAAGAAACCTTAGAATTCCCTTTGCATAAGGTACGCTACACCATACTATCGAAATCCAAAATAGGGTATGAGACAATTAATGACTTTGCAAACACGAAATAGCTGATGAGAGAAGTTATTGTTGAGAAATAGGAAAGTGGAATGAAATTCAGTCTTAGTCAAATATTTCATATCTCCTCTTGTCCAAGCAGAATAAAAAGGATACAATTTGAGCTGCGCGAAAAATCCATATCTCTCTTATCCATTTAAAGCATATGGATTTAGAGCATACGGATGGATCGATTTATAAGAATCGAATGTGTTTGTTTTTATGTTATTTTGTGAAGGAATGAAAACAATTCTATATAGAATGGGTTGGGAATTATGCCTAGATCCCGCGCAAATGGAAATTTCATTGATAAGACCTTCTCAATTGTAGCCAATATTTTATTGCGAATAATTCCGACAACCTCAGGAGAAAAAAAGGCATTTACTTATTATAGAGATGGTGCGATTTGACTCTTTTTTTTTAGCCCTATCTCCACCTTAGTCTTCCGAGAAAGAGAGGGGGTTCACATAGAGAGAACAATATTAGTAAACAAACCCACGCTTCGGGAAGGTGAGGTGAACTAACAATTCCTTCTGTCGTGTATCCTCGATTGATGCGGCCTCAGATGCTTCAATTATAGATTTGAGTATTGAGCGAAAGGTTATACCTACAGGATAGGTTATGGATTACAAGCCAACTCTACTCTATTAGTACCAGTAGGCAGCATAGAGGAGAAAAGCACTACACCTAGAAATAGTAAAGGAATCAACAAGAGAAAAACTTTGTTAGAAATTAGCCCTTTCCCGATCCGTATCAGGGTTGGGAGGAATGGTTGGGATAACAAACAACCATCAGGTTTGTACTTTGGATACCCCTAAAACCATCAAAGATCGTTGAAGTGGCTAATTCCTCTAAATAGGGGGCGTTGAGAACAAATAAATTCTTGGAGCTATTGTTTTTTTCTAGCATTAATAAAATTCATTGGTGTTAAGAAAAACCTCTTGCGAGAAGGTTGGCTAGAGATTTCTTGGAAAAATACCAGCCCCTTTCGATTCATAATGAGACGGGACTAATTCTATTTTGATTCTATAGATTATTTCGCTTAGTACTATGTACAGAAGGGAGGAGCCGTATGAGATGAAAACCTCATGTACGGTTTTGGAACGGAGATTTTTTGAATAGAATGAACGACCGTAACGGATGTTGGCTCAATCCGAAGGAAATTATGCGGAAGCTTTGCAAAATTATTATGAAGCTACGCGACTAGAAATAGACCCCTATGATCGAAGTTATATACTCTATAACATAGGACTTATACACACAAGCAATGGAGAGCATACAAAGGCTTTGGAATATTATTTCCGGGCACTAGAACGAAACCCCTTCTTACCGCAAGCTTTTAATAATATGGCCGTGATCTGTCATTACGTGCGACTATCTCCACTATAGAAAGAAAAAAAGAGAGGATCAAATTTTCTAGTAAATACTAGAAAAAAAAGGGCTTTCTACATAGGGATCGTAAAAACAACGATTTTTCCCTACCAGCTGTAGGAAGGAAGGACACTTCAAGAGAATCAAAAAAGGAAGAAAGTATCGCCTATACTACTACTCTATGGATAAAGTTCTCAAATTGATAGGGAAAGCACCGTAAAGATCAATTAGTGAGCGACTGGGTCGATACAACTAAAAAAAACTGCTTACTTATCTTATCCCATGATATGGGGTCAAATTTAGGAATCCGCTTATGTAATAGAGCCGATCCACTAAGGGATTAAGCAGCGGTGTAGTATCAGATCCCAAGGATAGTAAGTTCTTTTTTCTTTCTTATGGAAAAAAGTCTTTTTCAAGGATTCTATAGAGATTTCATATATGAAACCGGGATAGTTACCTTTCAGAAAATTCGAACGAAGGCTCTAGATCTATCTATGCTTCATTCTTCTGAAGGTGGGAAAAAAGATCAAACTGATTATGGATAAAAATTAGGGTTTGAAACTTAGGTAATTAACTTCTTCTGCTTAACCCCCAAAAAAATTCGATCGATTTTTGAGAAATCGAATTCAGTTAAGATAGGGGAAATTAAGATAGCAATTTATGAGCCGTATGAGGTAGGAAACTCTCAAGTACGGTTCTAAGGGAAGGAACTGCCTATTCCGACCGAGGAGAACAGGCCATTCTACAGGGTGATTCGGAAATTGCAGAAGCTTGGTTTGATCAAGCTGCTGAGTATTGGAAACAAGCTATAGCGCTTACTCCGGGAAATTATATTGAAGCACAGAACTGGTTGAAGATTACGAAACGCTTTGAATTTGAATAAGAGCACGCTCCTTATTTTTCATAAAATGGGTGGTTTGGTTGTTCATCCATTAATCAAATAAATTAGGTCGTAAGATCAAATCAAGAATTTCATTATATCCCTTTCTTATACCTTCTATTTTATCTGCTATTTCATAAGGATAAACCATAGGGATAGGGTCTAGAATAGAAGTAATAAAGTGAATAAAAAGAAAAAACAGTGGCAATCTAAATATTGCTAATATATCAGGACTGTCTTATTAATAATTCTAATGAGTTATCTTGGAATTTAGAATGAAATAAAAACCCTCTATTATGCTCAAGGAAAGTAGATGTATAGAGGAGCTTATACCTTCAAAAAAAATACACCAGTTTCTTAAATTTCAAAAATATTTTTTTTTCTTACGTCGAGAAATATTTGTTTTTCAAGACAAACAATGTCCGTTAGGCACCGAATCTTTATGTCATAATAGATCCGAACACTTGCCTCGGATTGACTTCAATATATAATTGCTCCAGTGAATAACTAAAAAAAATAGAAGAACGGTAGATAGTAAAGAAAAGAACTAATCATAATATCTATCTTTCAAAATCTATCTTTCAAAGATTCACTAAAAAGACAGTTGGCGGGTCTCTTTGTATGTCTTGTCCGGAAAGAGGAGGACTTAATGATTATTCGTTCGCCGGAACCAGAAGTAAAAATTGTTGTGGATAGGGATCCTGTAAAAACATCTTTTGAAGAATGGGCCAGACCCGGCCATTTCTCAAGAACACTAGCTAAGGGCCCTGATACTACCACTTGGATCTGGAACCTACATGCTGATGCTCACGATTTCGATAGTCATACGGGTGATTTGGAGGAGATCTCTCGAAAAGTCTTTAGTGCTCATTTCGGGCAACTCTCCATTATCTTTCTTTGGTTGAGTGGCATGTACTTTCACGGTGCACGCTTTTCCAATTATGAAGCATGGCTAAGTGATCCTACTCACATTGGACCCAGTGCTCAGGTAGTTTGGCCTATAGTAGGGCAAGAAATATTGAATGGTGATGTAGGCGGGGGTTTCCGAGGAATCCAAATAACCTCTGGGTTTTTTCAGCTTTGGCGAGCATCTGGAATAACTAGTGAATTACAACTCTATTGTACTGCAATTGGTGCATTGATTTTTGCAGCGTTAATGCTTTTTGCTGGTTGGTTCCATTATCACAAAGCCGCTCCAAAATTGGCCTGGTTCCAAGATGTAGAATCCATGTTGAATCACCACTTAGCAGGATTATTAGGACTTGGGTCTCTTTCTTGGGCGGGACACCAAATTCATGTATCTTTACCAATTAACCAATTTCTTGACGCTGGGGTGGATCCTAAAGAGATACCACTTCCTCATGAATTTATCTTGAATCGTGACCTTTTGGCTCAACTTTATCCTAGTTTTGCCGAAGGAGCAACTCCCTTTTTCACCTTAAATTGGTCCAAATACGCAGAATTTCTGACTTTTCGCGGAGGACTCGATCCAGTAACCGGCGGTCTATGGCTGACCGATATTGCGCACCATCATTTAGCTATTGCTATTCTTTTCCTAATCGCGGGTCATATGTATAG